AGTAGAGTGCCTGAATAAAGGGTTATCGTGATAGGATAAATAATGTAATTACATTTTACCTTTACTACATTTTATAGAGTTAAACTATTCCAGAAATATCAAAAATTTCTGTGCATCATACACCAAAATGTATTTTCTTAGAAAAGTAAGCTAAATTAAGCTAGTGGGTTCATACCCCATTAATAGAGGTGTCTCTCTTCTCTAATATCAAATAATTCAACTAAAATTCTTTTTTTTACAACTCTAATCAGAGGTTTAATAATTACTGTTTCTTCTAATTCCTGAATTAGAGCATGAATAGGATTAGAAATTAATTTATTGTCATTCATTCCCCTAATAACCAGTAATGATAATATTTTCACAACGGAAGCTGCCCTAAAATATTTTTTAATTCAAGCCTTAGCATCATCCTCCTTACTTTTTATTATCCTCTCAAAATCTATCCTCGAAAGAATATTTTCGTTGATTAACTCTTCTTTAACTAGAATTATCATTGTAGCACCTCTTTTAATAAAAAGAGGTGCCGCTCCCCTACATTGATGATTTCCTAGAGTAATAGAAGGATTAAGTTGATGAAATTGTTTTATTCTAATAACAGTGCAAAAAATTGCACCACTTATTCTTATTTCATATTCAATTAAACTTAATTCATTTATTATTGTAATTATTATAATATCAATCTTAATTGGTACTATTGGAGGATATAATCAAATCTCCTTACGTAAAATTCTTACCTACTCCTCAATTAATCACATAGGATGATTGCTAGCCGCTATATTAATGGGAGAAAATCTATGAACCCTATACTTTTCTATTTATTCATTTTTAACCTTAACGGTAATCACTATTGTATCTCCTATACAAATCTCATTTGTAAATCAAACTTTCCCTACCAATAATGAAAGAAAAGCCATTAAATTAATAATATATTCCTCTCTTCTCTCGCTGGGAGGGTTACCTCCATTTTTAGGATTTTTACCAAAATGAATTATTATTCAACACATAATTAACAACTGATCACTTATAATTATTTCAACAATAGTAATTATATCCTTAGTAACTCTATATTATTATTTACGAATTTCTTATTCATTTATTATTGTAAGACTTGAGCCTAACTGAACTTCTGTAAATAAAGAAAGTCAAATTAACAATGTTATTGCTCTCATTACAACAGCCTTATCAACAATAGGCCTAATAGCTTCTTCTCTTTTTATTAACATGGTTTAAAGATTTTAAGTTAATAAAACTTTTATCCTTCAAAGCTAAAAATAAAGAAGTATCTTTAAGTCTTAGTAAATTTAATTTACTCCTATAGAATTGCATTCTATTATCATTAATTGAATATAAGACCTATCTGACTTTTTCATAAAATAGTAGAAGAGTTAACACCCCTTAAAAGATTTACAATCTTTCACCTATATCTCAGTCATTCTACTAAACTTGAAACGATGATTATTTTCAACAAATCATAAAGATATTGGAACCTTATATTTTATTTTCGGAGCATGGGCAGGTATAGTAGGCACATCCTTAAGTATGTTGATTCGAGCTGAACTAAATCAGCCTGGATCATTAATTGGGGATGATCAAATTTATAATGTAATTGTTACAGCTCATGCCTTCATTATAATTTTCTTTATGGTTATACCGATTCTAATTGGAGGATTTGGTAATTGATTAGTTCCCCTTATATTAGGAGCTCCTGATATAGCATTCCCTCGAATAAACAATATAAGTTTTTGACTTCTACCTCCATCCCTCACTTTATTATTAGCCAGTAGAATAGTAGAAAGAGGGGCCGGAACAGGATGAACAGTTTATCCCCCTCTTGCCAGTAGAATTGCCCATGCAGGAGCATCAGTAGATTTAGCAATTTTCTCTTTACACCTTGCAGGTGTTTCCTCAATCTTAGGAGCAGTAAACTTCATCTCCACAATCATCAATATAAAACCAATTAGAATAAAGCCAGAACGAATTCCTCTATTCGTTTGAGCTGTCGGAATTACTGCCTTACTACTTCTTCTTTCATTACCTGTCCTTGCAGGTGCAATTACTATACTATTAACAGATCGAAACTTAAATACGTCCTTCTTTGACCCAGCTGGAGGAGGAGATCCAATTCTTTATCAGCATCTCTTCTGATTTTTTGGACATCCTGAAGTGTATATTCTTATTCTTCCAGGATTCGGAATAATTTCCCACATTATTTGTCATGAAAGAGGGAAAAAAGAAGCTTTTGGAAATTTGGGGATAATTTTCGCTATATTAGCAATTGGATTATTAGGATTTGTGGTATGAGCTCATCATATATTTACTGTAGGAATAGATGTTGATACACGAGCTTACTTTACCTCAGCAACTATAATTATTGCTGTACCCACCGGTATTAAAATTTTTAGATGATTATCTACAGTTTATGGAGCCCAACTTACCTATAGAGCTCCTTGTTTATGATCATTAGGATTTGTCTTCTTATTCACCATTGGTGGTTTAACAGGAGTTGTCTTAGCCAACTCATCTATTGATATTGTACTACATGATACTTATTATGTAGTAGCTCACTTCCATTATGTCCTATCTATAGGAGCAGTGTTCGCAATTATAGCAGGTTTTATCCAATGATACCCTTTATTTACAGGTCTATCAATAAATCCTAAGTGATTAAAAATTCAATTTGCAATTATATTTTTAGGTGTAAATTTGACTTTCTTTCCTCAACATTTCCTTGGTTTAGCAGGAATACCTCGTCGATATTCAGATTATCCTGATGCTTACACAACATGAAATGTTGTATCATCTATTGGCTCAATAATTTCATTTGTAGGAGTAGTTATATTTATTTTTATTATATGAGAAAGTATATCAACTAATCGACAATTATTATTTCCCACACAAACAAGAAATTCAATTGAATGATTCCAAAATACACCACCAGCTGAACATAGTTACTCGGAATTACCAACTATCACTTATTAATATATTCTAACATGGCAGATAAGTGCGATGGATTTAAGCTCCATATATAAAGATTTTTCTTTTATTAGAAACAAATGACGACATGAGCTAATATAAATTTACAAGATAGTGCCTCCCCTATTATAGAACAACTTATTTATTTTCATGACCATGCATTAATAATTATCATTATAATTCTTACAGTAGTAACCTATATAATAATTATATTAATCTATAACAAGTTTACTAATCGATTTCTACTAGAAGGTCAATTAATTGAAGTTGCATGAACTATTGCACCTGCAATTATTTTAATTTTTATTGCTATTCCTTCCTTACGCCTTCTGTACTTAATAGATGAAATTAATAACCCTGTTATTACATTAAAAACTATTGGACATCAATGATACTGAAGTTATGAATATTCAGATTTCCTAAAAGTTGAATTTGATTCATATATAATCCCCCAAAACGAAATAAATAACAATAATTTTCGACTTTTAGATGTTGACAATCGTGCTAGACTCCCAATAAACACATTTATTCGAATTATTATTACAAATACTGATGTTCTCCATTCATGAACTATTCCCAGATTGGGAGTTAAAGCAGATGCTACACCAGGACGATTAAATCAAACAAGATTTTTAATTAATCGTCCTGGCACTTTCTATGGTCAATGTTCAGAAATTTGTGGGGCCAATCATAGATTTATACCAATTGTTATCGAAAGCATTTCTACAAACAAATTTATCAATTGAGTTTCCAAAATAAGCGAGTCATCAGATGACTGAAAGCAAGTAGTGGTCTCTTAAACCAAAAAATAGTAGTCTAGCAATTACTTCTGATGAGAGAAAGATTAGTTAATTCTATAACATTAGATTGTCAAGCTAAAATTATCAAAAGATATCTTTCTATTCCACAAATAATACCTCTTAGATGAGTTGTCTTATACCTCTTCTTCATTATAATCTTATTTATTTTCTCATTCATCAATTACTATTCATTTATTCACTATCCCTCCCTCGATAAAAAAAAACTAAGTGCTAAAAGCGTAAATTGAAAATGATAACAAATTTATTCTCAGTTTTTGATCCCACAACTAGATTTTATAATATTTCATTAAATTGAATAAGTACAATTCTTGGATTATTATTAATTCCTAGATCAATTTGATTAATCCCATCACGTCATTTTGTCCTTTGAAATAAAATTTTAATTTCTCTTCATAAAGAATTTAAAACATTAATTGGTTATAAAAATATTCTTAAAGGAAGATCATTCATTTTTATTTCGTTATTTTCAATAATTATATTTAATAACTTCCTTGGGTTATTCCCATATGTATTTACTAGAACTAGACATTTATCTATAACATTATCACTTGCCCTCCCTCTATGGTTAAGATTTATAATTTTTGGGTGAATTAATAACACACAGCATATATTTGCTCATTTAGTACCTCAAGGTACACCTCCTGTTCTTATACCTTTTATAGTATGTATTGAAACCATTAGTAACTTAATTCGACCTGGAACCCTAGCTGTCCGATTAGCAGCCAATATAATTGCTGGTCATCTCCTAATAACCCTTCTAGGGAATACTGGACCCCTCTTATCTCTTTCCCTCTTAAATATTTTAATTATTACACAAATTGCCCTTCTAATTCTTGAATCAGCAGTAGCTATTATTCAATCATATGTATTTGCAGTTTTAAGTACACTATACTCTAGAGAGGTAAATTAATGTCAAGACATAACAACCATCCCTTCCATTTAGTAGATAAAAGACCTTGACCTCTTACAGGAGCTATTGGCGCACTAATCACAATAACAGGATTAATCAAATGATTTCATCTATATAATAATCAACTAATTTTTGTTGGAACTACAATTATAATTTTAACTATAATTCAATGATGACGAGATATTGTTCGAGAAGGAACTTATCAGGGCCTTCATACTAAATTTGTTACCAAAGGATTACGATGAGGGATAATTTTATTTATTATCTCTGAGGTATTCTTTTTCATCTCATTTTTTTGAGCTTTCTTTCATAGTAGATTATCCCCCACAATTGAAATTGGATCCCTATGGCCCCCAATTGGTATTCAACCGTTTAATCCCCTTCAAATTCCTCTTCTCAATACAGCTATTCTACTCTCATCGGGAGTAACCGTTACATGAGCTCACCATGGTCTTCTTGAAAATAATTACAATCAAGCTCTTCAAGGACTATTCCTAACCATCATTTTAGGAGCTTACTTTACAGCACTTCAAGCCTACGAGTACTTAGAAGCATCATTCACTATTGCAGACTCCGTTTATGGATCAACATTTTTTATAGCAACAGGATTTCATGGACTTCATGTAATTATTGGAACTACATTTCTATTAACATGCTTTTTACGACATTTATACTATCACTTCTCCTCAAATCATCATTTCGGATTTGAGGCAGCCGCTTGATATTGACATTTTGTAGATGTAGTATGATTATTTTTATATATTTCAATTTACTGATGAGGAAGATAATTATTTATCTAATATATAAGTATATTTGACTTCCAATCAAAAAGTTTGTTTAAGACAAGATAAATAATTTTATCTATAATAATTATAATTACTTTCATTCTAATCTTAGCCAGAATCATTATAATTCTAGCTACTATTCTATCAAAAAAAATTATTGAAGATCGAGAAAAAAGTTCACCTTTTGAATGTGGATTTGACCCTAAAAGATCAGCTCGCCTACCATTCTCACTACGATTCTTCTTAATTGCAGTAATTTTCCTAATTTTTGATGTAGAAATTGCCCTACTTTTACCAATAACAATTATTATATTATTATCAAATCTTAATATATGAAGAATCATCAGTTCAGTCTTTCTCATTATTCTTCTTATAGGACTTTATCATGAATGAAATCAAGGTTCACTTGAATGAGCTTCTTAACTACTAAAGAGGATAGTAGTTAATAATAACATTTGAATTGCACTCAAAAAGTATTGAATTCTCAATCTATCTTGAATATGAAGCAATCTATGCAATTAGTTTCGACCTAATCCATTGGTATTAAATTACCCTTATTCTTTAACTGAAACCAAAATAGAGGTATATTACTGTTAATAATATTATTGAATAATCATATTCTAGTTAAGGAAATATGAAGTTCAAGTGAAAGCTGCTAACTTATCACTTTAGTGGTTAAATTCCATTTATATTTCTAACCGTTTATGTAGTTTATATAAAACATTACACTTTCATTGTAAAAATATTAATTCTAATCATAAATTATTTAAAGATTATATAATCATCACAGTATCTTCAATACTAAACTTTAAATTTAAGCTATTTAAACAAATTAATAAAATAATATAAATATAATTACAATCATTCACATTACAAAAAATATTAAAAACATCTTTAAGTTATTAAATTGTCATCACTGATTTACCCTTCTCACATTCATATATATGGTGTATAAACCCTGACCACCAAAATATTCATTCCAACCTCTATCAAAAGATTTTATTGAAAAATATCCCACTACTAAAGGATGTTTCGAAACTCCATAAGTTGATAAATAAGGTATATATCATATAGATCCCAAAAATCTTGATAAGTTAATAACCTTTAAAGAAATTGCTGCCTCACCTACACTAATACCAGATAATACATAACCAATTCAACCACCAACTAATCTAACCACAATTACCAAAGTTTTCAAATAAATAGGTAAAAAGATATAAGAAGGGGTAGGAAAAATTATTCATCTTAAAACTGAACCTCCCAAAATTACTATTATTAATAAGGTTAATATTCCAACTAATATACTATTATTCTCCTCTCCTATTATATAAAAAGTTCTTAAATTAAAATCACCACACATTCTATAATAAAATAAACGAAAAGAATAACATACAGTTAACCCAGTAGAAACAAAAAATAATAAAAACCCCAAAATATTTAAATATCTAAAAGAAGTCATTTCCAAAATCAAATCCTTTGAATAAAATCCAGCAAGAAAAGGTATTCCACATAAAGCAAAATTAGAAATTATTAAACAAGATGAAGTTAATGGTATTTGGAAAGGTAGATTACCCATAAAACGAATATCTTGTGAATCCCTTATTGAATGAATAACAACCCCAGCACATATAAACAATAATGCCTTAAACAATGCATGAGTTAATAAATGAAAAAAGGCTAACCCGGCAAATCCTAAAGATATAATTCTTATTATTAAACCCAACTGTCTCAAAGTTGATAAGGCAATAATCTTTTTTAAGTCAAATTCAAAATTAGCCCCAATACCTGCTATAAATATTGTTAATCTAGAAATCAACAACAAAAAAGTGTTTAAAGACATGCCAAAAGAAGGACTAAACCGAATTAATAAATATACTCCGGCAGTAACCAAGGTAGAAGAATGTACTAAAGCTGATACTGGAGTAGGAGCAGCTATAGCTGCAGGTAATCAAGATGAAAAAGGAATCTGAGCTCTCCTAGTTATTGCCGCTAAAACTACCATAAAAGTAATTATAATTATTTCAAATCTATCCCTTATACAATCCAAATAATAAATATAGTTTCATCTACCAAAATTTAACATTCAAGCAATAACTAATAATAATGCAACATCACCAATACGATTAGATAAAGCGGTTAATATACCAGCATTATAAGACTTTACATTCTGATAATAAATTACTAAACAGTAAGAAACTAACCCCAATCCATCCCAACCTAATAAAATTCTAATTATATTAGGACTAATAATTAAAAATATTATAGACATAACAAATAACAAAACCAAATAAATAAATCGATTTATATTATAATCACCATATATATAATAATCACTATACAAAATTACTAAAGAAGAAATAAAAAAAACAAATCTTAAAAATAATAAAGATATTCAATCAAACAATAAAGTTATAACAACACAGCCTGAATTAATATTAACTACTTCCCATTCAACAAAATAAATTAAATCTTCCATAATAAAATAAAATCTAAGAGAAAAAAGGATTAATCTAAAAATAAATAAAAAAACAAAACTAATATAACAAATAGTTATAAATTTCACTACCTAAGGTAAAGTTTTACATCCTCGACACCACAAATCGATATTTTAGTTTAAACTACCTAAGTTTAAATTCATAAAGCTATTAAATCCCCCCTTAAAATTAATAAATTTAAAGGGAATCAATGAAGGAATAATAAGATATATTCACGGATATATCCCAATGAACAACAATATATACCAGAATATCTCTGCCCATGCTGTCTATAAGAAAATATATATAATGTATAAACTGCTCTAAAAAAAGATAAAAAGATTAATATAGTTATAGTAAATAATGATCATCTAACTATTCTATTTAATAAACTAATTTCACCTAATAAATTAATTGAGGGAGGAGCTGCTATATTACAAGATCTTAATAAAAATCATCACAAAGCCAAGCTAGGTATAAAGTTTATTAAACCCTTATTAATTAATAATCTTCGTCTTCCTAATCGTTCATAAGTAATATTAGCCAAACAAAATAAACCTGAAGAGCATAAACCATGAGCAATTATTAAGGTGTATGAACCACAATACCCTCAATATAACAAAGTTATTAAACCACCAATTACAATCCCTATATGAGCTACTGAAGAATAAGCAATTAATGATTTTAAGTCAGTTTGACGTATACATATTAAACTTACTAAGGTCCCCCCTACCAATCTAATTGAAATTCAAATATAATTTATTTTAATACCAACATACAACAAAATTAGGTATACCCGCAATAAGCCATATCCACCTAATTTCAATAAAATGCCAGCTAAAATTATTGAACCACTAACTGGAGCTTCAACATGAGCCCTAGGAAGTCATAAATGAACTATAAATATAGGTATTTTCACTAAAAAAGCTAAAATTATACTTAAATATATAAACTCATTTATTTTATAATAAATATTCAATAAAGAAAAATTCAAGTTATTAAATTCATATAAATAAATAATGGAAATTAATAAGGGGAGAGAAGCTAATAAAGTATAAAATAATAAATAAATTCCTGCTTGTAAACGTTCCGGCTGGTATCCTCAGCCTAAAATTAAAAACAAAGTAGGAATTAATCTCCCTTCAAAAAATAAGTAAAAAGAAAATATTCTCAATCTTCTAAATGTACATACCAATATTAATAATAATGAAATAACTATAAATAAAAAAAAATTATCAAAATACTTATGATGGTAAATTGATTCTCTAGCTATAATCATCAATACTCTAATTCAAATACTTAATAGAATCAAACCGTAAGAAATATAATCAAAGCCAAATATATACCCCAACCCATTTCAACAAAAATAATAAGGAACTATATATAAAAACATAAAAGATATTATAAATAATAAACCCTGAATAATTCATCAAAAATTCCTCCTAAAACTTACTAGGATTATAAAAATTACAAAAAAAATAAATTTTAACATTGAAGTATTCTATAAACATTAAAAAAATCATTCCCATATCTTCGAATTATAGAAACCAAAATAGATAATCCCAATGCACCCTCACACACAGAAAAAGTTAAGAAAATTATTATAAAAAATAATTCAAAATTAAATATCCTTAAATAATTAAATAAAATAGTGTATAAAATAAGAACAATAAATTCCAATCTCAACAATGTGGCCAACAAATGTTTACGATTTGAAGAAAAAACTCAAATACCGCAAAAAAAACATATTAAAATATATAAATATATAACCATTAATAGTTTTAATAATTTAATAATAAAATATTGGTCTTGTAAACCAAAAATAAGAAACCCTTTTAAAACTTCAGAGAAAAAGTTAATACTTTTTCATTAATCTCCAAAATTAACATTTTATACTTAAACTATTCCCTGAAATAAAAATAATCTTTATAACTCTAAGATCTTTATTAAGAATTTCATTTACACAAATAAATCATCCCTTAGCTATAGGATTAATTCTTCTCACCCAAACCATTATAATTTCAATAATTACTGGTATATCCACCCAATCTTTTTGATTTTCATATATTTTATTCCTAATTTTTATTGGAGGGATACTAGTGTTATTTATTTACATCACAAGATTAGCATCAAATGAAATATTCATTTTATCAACTAAACTATTATGCTTTTTAATATTCATTACACCACCTATAATAATTTTTATAAAAATAAATCCCTCCTCAATAATCAATCAAGAATCCTGAATATTCACTACAATCAATAATTCAACTTCATTCCCTCTTCTAAAATTATATAATTACCCTACTGGGATTATGACCATTATAATAGCCATTTATCTTCTAATTACTCTTATTGCAGTAGTAAAAATTACTAATATTTTTAAAGGACCTTTACGACAAATAAATTAATGAATAAATCAATCCGATCAACTCACCCCCTCTTTAAAATCTTCAATAATGCTCTAATTGATTTGCCTACACCATCAAATATTAGTAGATGATGAAATTTTGGATCTCTTCTAGGACTATGCTTGGGTATTCAAATCATTACAGGAATCTTTCTAGCCATACATTACTGTCCCAACATTGAATCAGCATTTTATAGTGTAAATCATATTTGTCGAGACGTAAATTACGGATGACTTCTTCGAACCTTACACGCTAATGGAGCATCAATATTTTTTGTATGTATTTATATACATGCCGGACGTGGAATATACTATGGATCATATAAATTTGTACAAACCTGATTTATTGGAGTATTAATTTTATTCCTAACAATAGCAGCAGCTTTTATAGGATACGTTCTACCTTGAGGTCAAATATCATTTTGAGGAGCTACAGTAATTACTAACCTTTTATCAGCAATTCCATACATTGGAATTGATTTAGTACAATGGGTTTGAGGAGGATTCGCTGTAGATAATGCCACTTTAAACCGATTTTTTACATTCCATTTCCTTTTACCATTCATCATCACAGCTATAGTAATAATTCATCTACTTTTTCTTCACCAAACAGGGTCTAATAATCCAACCGGATTAAACAGAAATATTGATAAGATTCCCTTCCATCCTTACTTCTCAATTAAAGACACCTTTGGTTTTATTATACTAATTTTATTATTAACAATTTTAACTCTTAAAGATCCTTATATATTAGGGGACCCTGATAATTTTACCCCAGCTAACCCCTTAGTTACTCCTATCCACATTCAACCTGAATGATACTTCCTTTTTGCCTATGCAATTCTACGATCAATTCCTAATAAATTGGGAGGAGTAATCGCCCTAGCAATATCGATTGCAATCCTATTCCTCATACCCCTATATAAATCAAACTTTCGAGGAATTCAATTTTACCCAATTAATCAAATTTTATTCTGAATTATAGTTAATACAGTAATTCTACTAACCTGAATTGGAGCCCGTCCCGTAGAAGACCCCTATATCATTACTGGACAAATTCTCACTATTATTTATTTTATATTCTATATATTAAGACCAATAATAACAAAGTTATGAGACAATATTATCAAATAAAAATAAGTTATTAACCTAAGATGGTGCTATGTTTTGAAAGCATATATAAGAGGTTTAATTCCTCTATTAACTTATTTTTAACTCAATATTCTACTTAATATTTTACACTAAAATATAAAGGTTAATAAAAAAATTTTAAACCCAAGGAAAAAAAGAAGATAATTTAATGAAAAAGGTAAAAAACTTTTTCAAGCCAAATACATTAATTTATCATAACGAAATCGAGGTAAAGTACCACGAATCCAAACAAATATAAAAGAAATAAAACTTAATTTTAAAAAAAAAAAAAATGAATTTAAATCCCCACCTAAAAAAAGTACACAAATTAATATACTCATAAATAAAATTCTAGAATATTCAGCTAAAAAAATTAAAGCAAATCCTCCTCTGCTATATTCAATATTAAATCCTGAAACCAATTCAGACTCTCCCTCCGCAAAATCGAATGGAGTCCGGTTAGTTTCAGCCAAGCAAGAAATAAATCATACCAATGCTAAAGGAAGGGTTATAAAAATTAGTCATAAATAATCCTGAAAATAATAAAAATTAATTAAATTATATCTATTCACTAAAAAAACAAATGATAATAAAATTAGAGCTAATCTCACTTCATATGAAATTGTTTGAGCTACTGCACGTAATCCTCCCAATAAAGAATAATTAGAATTAGAGGATCAGCCAGCAATTATAATGGTATAAACACCTAAACTTGTACATCTTAAAAAAAATAATAATCCTAATTCAAATGAATATAACCCTCTTATATAAGGAATAACTATTCAAATCAACAAAGAAAGAAATAAATTAAAAACAGGAGCAAAATAATAAGAAATATAATTAGATATTAAAGGAAAAGTTTGTTCCCTAGTAAATAACTTAATAGCATCACTAAAAGGCTGTAAAATTCCAATAAAACCTACTTTATTAGGCCCCTTACGAATATGAACGTAACCTAATACCTTACGCTCTAACAAAGTTAAAAAAGCTACTCCAACTATTACACAAATTAATAATAATAAACTAATTACAAACACAATAATAATTTCCAGTACTATTTGTAATTAAAATTACTTACATAGATTCTAAATCCATCACACTTATCTGCCAAAATAGTATACATTAATATTATTCATCAAAAAAAAAATTATTCCTAATACTTGGTCCTTTCGTACTAAAGTATTAAAATTATTAATAGATAGAAACCAACCTGGCTCACGCCGGTTTGAACTCAGATCATGTAAGAATTTAAAGGTCGAACAGACCTAACCTCTAAGCTTTTGCACCCAGAAATAATCTTAATCCAACATCGAGGTCGCAATCCTTATTTGTCGATAAGAACTCTCAAAAAAGATTACGCTGTTATCCCTAAGGTAATTTAGTCTTTTAATCACTAAAAATGGATCAAAAAAATATTAATTCATAAGTAATTATTATAAAGAGTTAATTATATCTTTACATCACCCCAACAAAACAATTAATTTAATTCAAATAAACATCAAATAAAATAAATTATATCAATTATTAAACTCTATAGGGTCTTCTCGTCCCAAAAAAAAATTTGAGCTTTTTGACTCAATAATTAAATTCAAATTAATAAATCTAAGAAAGTTGTTATCTCGTCCAACCATTCATTCCAGCCTACAATTAAAAGACTAATGATTATGCTACCTTTGCACGGTCAATATACCGCGGCCATTTAAATAGTTCATTGAGCAGGTTATACTTCATACTTAAACACAAGAAGAGATGTTTTTGTTAAACAGGCGAACAAATTTTTGCCTAATTCCTCAAACTTAATCAAAATAAAACCATTAAATATCAATTTATATACTAATTTAATCATAATAAAAATTAATTAAAATTAATTAAAAATTTTCAGTAAAAACCTAGAAAAACTTAAATCAACCAAAAGTTAAATAAAATTTTAACAAATTTATAATGATAATTATTATTAAATCCACATAACCTAACAAAACTTTATTCCATAGAAATTTAAAAAAGAGCTTATCCCCCTTATTAATCATTTTAACTCAAGCTTAATTACAAAGAAAAAAATTAAAGAAAAAATGTAAATTAAATTTATTTCCCAAAAAACTAGATACCCTTATAAACGATTAACATCTCATTACCAATTTATTATTATTAATATTTATAAAACAATAACTAAAATAATCAAATTAACTCTTACAAAATCGAGAACATTAAATATTCATAAAAAATAGTTAATTAACCCTGATACAAAAGGTACAACAAATAAAATCAACTTAATTAATAATTAATTACTATTCCAATAAACCTTCACAGTACAAATAATATATTACCTAAAAAAATTATATCATTAACAAATACAAAAACAAATAAAATGATTTTCTAAATACACAATTATATTTACAAAACAAGTAAATTTAACATAAATTCAAACCATATCGAATTGCACGATACATTTTCCAATGTAAATGAAAACCTTATCTTAAAGTATGGTCTGATCAATCTAGCTACACCTTCCGGTACACCTACTTTGTTACGACTTATCTCATCTTAATAACGAGAGTGACGGGCGATGTGTACACATTTTAGAGCTTAAATCACAATAACATTCTTGTTATCAATTACTATTAAATCCCCCTTCATAAAACAATTTCAAATAATAATTCATATACTTTATAAATATTGTAATCCATTACCACTTAAATATAAACTGCACCTTGACCTGAAATAAAATCATTTATAATTTAAAGAAAATTCAACCCTAAAAAGATTTTCAAATAAACGGCGGTATACATATTAAATTATTCCAAGTAAGGTCCAACGTGGATTATCGATAACGGAACAGATTCCTCTAACCAGACTAAAATACCGCCAAATTCTTTAAGTTTCAAGACCATACCTAATACTACTCAAGTTAAAATATTTAAATCTAAAATAATAGGGTATCTAATCCTAGTTTAATCAATTTAGATTTCATAGCCTCATTTACTTTTCCTATAACAAAATGAAAAATTTAAATTTTACCTAAAAATCAATAAATCAAATTACACTAAATAATAAACTATATTACCGAAAATACTTATTTACATCCTATGTATAACCGCGACTGCTGGCACATATTTAATCAATATTACCAAAATTAACTAAATCAAAATCCCTTTTATTGTTTAATATTCATTACTGAAATAATTAATTTAGCCACTTCAAGAAGCCTTAAAATACAAAAATTTACATATAATATTAAATTAAAATAAGTAATTAAGCAAGAATAAAACTTTTATTAAATAGCATAAAATATTTTACGGCCTAACATAACAATTTATAACTATTAAATTTATATACTTTAGTATATATATAAAGGTAACCCTCCCCGCAATACTAATTTTAAATTTTTTTTTAATCATATCCCCTATATAATTAAATCTAATCTAAAATCTCTACTTATTACTTATAATAATATTATCAACAACTACCAGTTCCCCCTTTTATTAAATAGCATAAAATATTTTACGGCCTAACATAACAATTTATAACTATTAAATTTATATACTAATATTTTACGGCCTAAAATAACAATTTATAACTATTAAATTTATATACTTTAGTATATATATAAAGGTAACCCTCCCCGCAATACTAATTTTATATACTTTAGTATATATATAAAGGTAACCCTCCCCGCAATACTAATTTTAAATTTTTTTTAATCATATCCCCTATATAATTAAATCTAATCTAAAATCTCTACTTATTACTTATAATAATATTATCAATAACTATTAATTCCCCCTCAATAATTAATTATTATTCAACAACATAAATTATAATTGATTTAAATGAAAATTTAATTTAAATAGCAAGATTAAATATTAATTATAATATCAATAAGAACTATTAAATAATCATTAATTATTATATTAACATACCATTTTTTATTATATTATATTTATATAAAATATTTATTTGAAATATTAAAAGTACATAAATATAATATATATTATATAAAGACAATAAGTCACATTAGTTCCTATATTATATATGGTTATGTATGGGTAATATATATGTTATATCAAGAGGTTTATATATATATAAATATATTACTATATATATATATATACTATCTCTTAGGTTCATATAAAATTTTAATATTAAAATAGGGCAAATATCTTAACATAGTCCATATTGGTATATAAATACTGCTCCTTCTAGATCTATAATATATTATATATATATGTTCGTTTATATATATATAGTATTATTGTAAACACGAAAAAAAACCGCAAAATATCGAGAAATTTCGCAAAAATCGTGTCCAAAACCGCAATTTCGAGGTCAAAAAAAAAAAAAAGTCAACAAATTCAGAATTTTATGAACCCATTTACAAACTATTAATCTGAGTTAGATATAATATTTTTATTATTCCAATATTATAAATAATATTTAACAATAACCACATTATTTTCCCATCACCAGTATTTAATACACTAAAATTAAA